GGTACAAATAGAAAGAAATGGAAATTGATAAAGCATTCCTGGGAAAAATTCTGTCACTTAGGCTGATGGAGTCTTTTATCGGATATCAAAATTGATCCAATTTATACCTAATTCTTTTATTATGATATTACGATCAGGGTACAAAAAAAGAGAAAATCAATGAATTCAAGATTCAATCTGCTCTCTATGAATGAGATAAAAACAGAAGAATCAGGAACAGCATAGAGTTTCCATTTTTTTAGCACACGCAATTGAATGTTCAAAAAGGAATTCGCAAATCTTTTTTTGGTAGTAGAATCTCTAAAATACAATGGAATTGCGTACGTATATAGTAATAGGAGTAATCTTTAGGAAGTACATGCCTATATAGCTATCTAGCTATCCGTATATCACATCTTTTATCATAATTGAACTTGGTGCAACATAGGTTAGGTCGCACTCTACCATAATGTCTATCTTATATTCATATTCAATGAAATATTCAAGCACGATGATCCTATATAAGGATATGTGCATAATTAATAGACCCGGGCTCGATATACACGTAAAAATATTTCTGTTCTGGAGTTTACACTGTTCTGGGGTTTACATATACACATATATTTTATTATAATTAGAATTGATAATGATTAGTCGTAAATCAATTGGATTTTGCATCCATTAAGGGAATACAAATGGAGATACAAATTGAAGAGCTGTTCGCTAATTCAAAGTAAGAAAAGTAAGTAAGAGTAAAATAGTAATAAGTAAATAGTTAATGAAGTAAAGAGTGAATTATTCTAAAATGCCCTGCATTTTACAGTCTGTGACCGGGGCCGGGAATCTTTTCACTTTTCTATAGATCTATCGAATCTATAGAAAAGTGAAAAGAGAAGGTAAGTTTTTAAGCGACGCGTGTTTTGAGATAAAATCAATCGAAGAAAAGAATAGAAAAAGGATCCAATAAAAAAGAGGAATTATTTTTTTGAAAAGGATAAGTACAATGGGATTCAAGATCCAAAAATAAAAGAAATTAAGAAAGTAAAAAATTCAAATCAAAACAAAATGAGGAGAGGAATAGAAATAGAATAATAATAAATAGAATTATCTAAATTCTAGATAGAATATAAGTATAAGAATATATATAGATATCTAGAATTTACTATAATTTATAATTTATTTATCGATTTTGGATGGGATTTGGCGGCATGGCCAAGTGGTAAGGCGGGGGACTGCAAATCCTTTATCCCCAGTTCGAATCTGGGTGTCGCCTGATCAACAAAAAAAAATACTTGGAATTTCTTAATCCTGTTGATCGAACTTGACGAATTCTTGCCCCGCAAAAGCATAGGCAAGGGCTAAGTCTGTCGATACTTGATTTTGAGAACCTATAGGGCCTATAAAAGACTGTCATCTTTTTTCTCAAAATCTGGGTTCTGAGTGTGGCTAAAACAGGTACCAAGAAATCCAATCTTATTAATGATTGGTTTGGGCTATTATGAATTGAATCAAATAAAAGAAATAGTGAGAATTCCTTCTGGGCATCAGAACTATGAAAGTAAGAAGTCGGAAATCTTGGTATCCAAAGGTTCCTAAGAGACACTCCATTTTGGCTACTAAGGTTGAAGAAAGGATTCTAAAAAAGATTAGAAAGACTCCCTAATTATTTTACACTATAACTTTCTTAATATTGAGGTAGTGTCTACTAACTCTGTCTGCGATGAAATTAGATTGGATAGGCTGATGGGAAATTCATTTAATAATTGTGGGTGGAAAGAACTGAAGATACTTTGTATCCAGACTCACAAGAGGCTCTTAGTGCTGCTCATAAATTTAATCAGAATGGTTGAATGGCTCTTCTTTTTTTTTCCAATTCTTTCTATTTCAATAGAATTCTATTGAATAAGAAATATAGGAACTTTTTATGAGTGGATTCATGAAACTGTTTCATAAAGAGCCCTAAGTAAGAATCCTATTTTGACTCTGCACCATTGATTCCACTATGATTATGAATCAATAATGGAATAATTCCTTCATTTCATAGAGATAGGGGACATCATTCACATGGATATAGTAAGTCTCGCTTGGGCTGCTTTAATGGTAGTGTTTACATTTTCTCTTTCGCTTGTAGTATGGGGAAGGAGTGGACTTTAGAGCTAGGAATATTACTAATTTAGTACTTTACTGAAAAATCTACTTGTATCAATTGTGATCGTTTTGCGAAAGCTTAAAAAAAACTTGACTTGCTTTAGTTTATCTATTTTATATATATCTATATATTATTTATTATATATATTAGTAGTATTAGATTTCTATTTTATATTGAAATCCTCTATTTCATATTTTTCTTTTCTTATTCTATTTATTATTAGATATTATCTAATATTATTCTATTTCTAGAATATATTCTATGGTATTTATATGGTATATCCCCGTACTAATCTTCCTACATGAATTCCTACATTAATTCTTTCAATGGGCCCCCGGATCCATATTCATAAGCATAATAAGAGATATAAAA